AAGTGCATTATTTAAATAGTGTAAATAGACACACTTTGGGCTCAAAAATAAACTACTCGAGGTTTTCCTGTTTACGGGGGGTTTTCAGGAATGTTAAGGATCTCAGGAGTTTAGGGGGGTAGGGGGGTTTTCCGCGCAAAAACCTTCAAGGGGGCGACTTAGGTATCTCAGGAGAAATATTCACTACTTATGCTCTTGATATCAGTTATGCAGTTCTTCTTTTAAAATCTTTTCACCATGGATACTATTTCCTTGCTCGCAAGGAAATGTTCAACCTTGATTGTTATTACCGTGTGCACTCTGAGAAGTCAAATGAAAGGAAAACGAAAAAAAGAACCAGCCACCCGCTGGAAAGAACGCCCGGCATGGTGGGTAATCGCGGGGATGTACTCCACCATTAACTTATGCAAGCGTCGATGAAAGTGGAGGGAATAATATCAATCAATGGCCCTGAAATAGGAGCCGATGCCAGGAATAATTCACTAAGTGAAACCCCCACGATATTTGTCCCTGACCATCAATAACCGTATGCCTTAAGAAATCAACTGTTGGTCGGTTCTTACTACATCGGTATTGGAGTGTTGTGAGATGTTGAGTCCACGTATATCTTAACATATGGGTTATTGTGTTCGGTCTTAAATCTCGTTCATCCTTAATTTAATAATCTAGGGATATTCCAGGATTGCTTTATGTACGTTATTCTTGCGATGGTGATGTATGAATGGTTTACTCCTATTAATGGTGATTATACATATATGTCCTCAAGCATTATATGTTATGGTCTATATCATAATATGGTGATAATACATATATGTACTCGCGGACATATATGTTGCAAAGAGTAGTTTAGTTTAGAATACTAGCTTTGGGAGTTAGTGGTGAGGGTTAAAATCCCTTCTCTTTGAGCAGTAGAGGGGATTTTAACCCCTGGCGTCCGGTTTACAAGACCGGCGCTCTGAAGCTGAGCTACTAATGCAGAGCCATCCTAGGGCTTTGTTTTCTAGTCATCCTGTTAGAGGAGTGAGGACTAAGAATAGGAAGAAGTATAGGACAGAGGCGATTTGGCCGATAATGACGTAAGGGTGCTCGACGGGCATACCCCCGATTCAAGTGAGGATAGCGACGTTTGCGATAAGGGTTCAGAATAAGAATTGAGTGAGGGGTCGGAAGGTTAGGCCTCGTTGTTTTGAGGTGTGGAGGATAGGTACTACTATAAGGACAAGGATGGAGGCTAGGAGGGCGAGGACGCCTCCTAACTTGTTAGGGATTGAGCGAAGAATCGCGTACGCAAAGAGGAAGTATCACTCAGGCTTAATGTGTGGTGGCGTCACGAGGGGGTTTGCAGGAGTAAAGTTGTCTGGGTCTCCTAAAAGGTTGGGGGAGAATAGGGCCAGGGAGGTCAGTGCGATGATGACTGCTGCAAACCCTAGGAGGTCTTTATAAGAGAAGTACGGGTGGAACGAGATTTTGTCTACGTCTGAGTTTAGTCCGAGGGGGTTGTTCGAGCCCGTTTCATGTAGAAAAAACAAGTGAATGGCGGTGACGGCAGTAATGATGAATGGTAGCAGGAAGTGGAAGGCAAAGAAACGGGTAAGGGTGGCGTTATCTACTGAGAACCCACCCCAGATTCATTGGACCAGGGTGTTGCCGACGTAAGGAACGGCCGAGAGTAAGTTGGTAATGACAGTGGCCCCTCAGAACGACATTTGTCCTCAGGGGAGAACGTAGCCAACAAAGGCGGTCATCATAACTAGGAGGAGGAGTACTACTCCAATGTTTCATGTCTCTTTATAAAGATACGAACCATAGTAGAGTCCCCGGCCGATGTGGAGGTAGATGCAAATAAAGAAGAAGGATGCGCCGTTGGCGTGGAGGTTTCGAATGAGTCATCCGTAGTTAACATCTCGGCAGATGTGGGCGACGGAAGAGAAAGCTGTAGCGATGTCGGAGGTGTAATGTATAGCAAGAAATAAGCCTGTGAGGATTTGAGCAATCAGGCAGAGACCGAGCAGGGAGCCGAAGTTTCATCAGACTGAAATATTGGAAGGGGCAGGAAGGTCCACTAGTGCGTTGTTAGCAATTTTTAGGAGTGGGTGGGTTTTACGTAGGCTTGCCATTAAGGTTCTTGTAGTTGAATAACAACGGTGGTTTTTCAAGCCACTAGTCCTGGTTAGAATCCTGGCAGGAATTATGACTTATATTATGTCTTTGTTTTTATTAGGGCTGGTTTTAGGGTTGGTTGCGGTTGCTTCAAATCCTTCTCCCTACTTTGCCGCTTTAGGGTTGGTCGTGGTGGCAGGTTTGGGGTGCGGGGTGCTGGTGGGCCACGGGGGCTCTTTTCTGTCTTTAGTTCTTTTTTTAATTTATTTGGGGGGAATATTGGTAGTATTTGCGTATTCGGCAGCTCTCGCTGCGGAGCCGTACCCCGAGAGTTGAGGGAGTCGACCTGTTGCGATGTCTATGGCAGCATATGCAGTGGGGGTGGCAATAACTTCCGCCTTGTTCTGAGGGGGGTGGTACGAGTCCTCTTGAGTATCTGTGGACGAGCTCGGAGAGTTTTCCGTCTTCCGAGGGGATGTGGGGGGAGTTGCACTTATGTACTCTTTAGGGGGAGGGATGCTAGTTATTAGTGCTTGGGTGCTGCTCCTGACCCTGCTTGTGGTGTTAGAATTGACGCGGGGTCTGAGTCGGGGGACGGTTCGGGCGGTCTAGAGGACAAACACGAGTGTAGCGAGGGCGAGGGTGAGAAGGAAAAGAGTCAGGTAGGTTTTGATCATGCCCTGTTGAGCATTGCTGGTTGTTGTGACCAAGGGTACATTAAGAGAAGCTACGGCCTTCGGGCCCGTTTTCTCTAGTCATGTTTGGTCAACTATTTGACTGGCGATGGCTTGACCTAGGGATAAGTTCAGTTTGGGTGTGAGGCGGTGAATGATCGGCGGGAAGAAGCCTAGCATGTTAGAAAAATGATGGGTGGCTAGCTGGGGAGTAGGCTTATATTGTTTGCTTGTGAGGGAGGCTAGTTCAAGGGCCAGAAGGAGGCCAAGGATGGAGACGGCCAGAGCAGCTAATTTCAGCAAGGGGGGTATTGATATGACTGGCGTTTTTAGAGGAAGGATATTTGAGGTGAGCAATAGGCCCGCGATGATGCTGCCTCAGGCTAGTCGTTTAATAGGGTTAATAACTGCTGGGTTATTCTCGTTAATTGGTGAAAGCGAGTTGAACCGGGGGTGACCCATGGATACGAAGAAGACGACACGGAGGCTGTAGATGGCTGTAAAAGATGTGGCTACAATAGTTAAGGTGAGGGCTCAGGCGTTAAGGTGGGATGTGTTCAGCGCTTCAATGATGGCGTCTTTGGAGAAGAAGCCTGCTAGGAAGGGCGTGCCGGTGAGGGCTAGGCTTCCAATAGTTAGGCAGGAGGATGTGAAAGGTGTAAGATGGTGCATGCCTCCTATCTTTCGGATGTCTTGTTCATCGTTGAGGCTGTGGATAATTGAGCCGGAGCAGAGGAAAAGCATTGCTTTGAAGAAGGCGTGTGTACAGATGTGAAGGAAGGCAAGTTGGGGTTGGTTTAGTCCGATGGTAACTATCATTAAGCCTAGTTGGCTAGATGTGGAGAAGGCGACGATTTTTTTGATATCATTTTGGGTAAGGGCGCAGGTGGCGGTAAATAGAGTGGTTAGGGCTCCTAGGCAAAGGCAGGTGGTTAAAGCGGTCTGGTTATGCTCTAGAAGGGGGCTCATTCGGATAAGGAGAAAAATTCCCGCGACAACCATTGTGCTCGAATGTAGTAGGGCAGAGACCGGCGTAGGACCCTCCATAGCAGAGGGAAGCCATGGGTGGAGTCCGAATTGAGCTGATTTGCCGGTGGCGGCAACGATTAGGCCTAGGAGGGGGAAAGTCAGGTCTAAGCCTTTAGCGGCTGCGAACATTTGTTGTATTTCTCACGAGTTAAGGTTAGTTGCGATCCAGGCCATGGTGAAGATTAGTCCGATATCCCCCACTCGGTTATAAAGAACTGCCTGAAGTGCAGCAGTGTTTGCGTCGGCTCGGCCGTATCATCAGCCGATAAGAAGAAAAGATATAATGCCTACACCTTCCCAGCCGATGAAAATTTGGAACATGTTGTTTGCTGTGACCAGAATAATTATGGCGATCAGAAAAACAAGGAGGTATTTAAAGAACCGGTTTATGTAGGGGTCTGCATGTATATACCAAGAGGCAAACTCTAGGATGGACCAGGTTACGTACAGGGCGATAGGGGTGAAGATAATTGAGTAGTGATCGAACTTGAAGCTAACATTAACGTCAAAGGTTGTGGTGTTTATTCAATTTCAGTTTGTAATAATCGCTTCTGCGCCTTCGTTAAGGAAGAGGAAGAGGGGGAGGAGGCTAACAAGAAAGGCTCATTTCACCGCAGTCTTGACTTGTGAAAGGGCCCAGGTTTGTTCTTGAGGGCTGGGGTTAAGTGTGGTAAGTACCGGGTAAACTAACAGTGTGAGGATAATGGCCAAGCTTGATGCTATTATAAGGGAGGTAGGGTGCATAGCTGCTACTTGGATTTGCACCAAGAGTTTTTGGTTCCTAAGACCAACGGATGAGCTGTTATCCTTTAGGAGCGACCCGAGTGAGCCCTGGGGTTCAACCAAGGTGACGAAGATTAGCAGTCTTCGTTGCTAGCGAGCCTCTCTCGGTGGACAAGGGGACTTTAACCCCTGTTTTTAGAATCACAATCTAATGTTTTTGTTAAACTATGTCTACAAGCGGTCCAACCTCAGACTAGCTCAGGTTTAAGGATAAGAAGAATAAGGGGGAGGAGGTGAAGGGCTATCAGGAGGTGTTCTCGGGAGTGTGAGGGTTCTAGAGCAATGATGTGTGCGGGAAGTGGGCCTCGTTGGGTTATCAAAAACATGTAAAGTGAGTAGCCGGCAGTGATAAGGGTCCCAGCTCCTGTGAGAGCGAGGGTTCATCAGGATCAGTTGAACAGTGATGTGATGATTATTAGCTCCCCCATTAGATTTGGGAGAGGGGGAAGAGCCAGGTTAGCAAGGCTGGCGATGAATCATCATGTTGTTATTAGAGGGAGGGCCATTTGTAAGCCTCGTGCTAAGATCATAGTTCGGCTGTGTGTGCGTTCATAGTTAGTGTTCGCTAAGCAGAAGAGGGCGGAGGATGTTAAGCCATGTGCAATCATGAGGATAAGTGCTCCCGTAAATCCCCAGGGGGTTTGAATTAGGATGCCCCCTACTACCAGGCCCATGTGGCTTACGGATGAGTAAGCAATGAGGGACTTGAGGTCTGTTTGGCGTAAGCAGATCGAGCCAGTCATAATTACCCCTCAGAGGGCAAAGATAATGAAAGGGTAGCTTAATTCCTTGGTTAGGGGCTCGAGAACTACTAGTATCCGCATCATGCCATAGCCTCCAAGCTTCAAGAGCACGGCGGCAAGAATCATAGATCCTGCGACGGGGGCCTCTACGTGCGCTTTGGGAAGTCAGAGGTGGACGCCATATAGTGGCATCTTGACTAAGAATGCTAGTAAACAGCCCGCCCATCATAGTTTGTCTGCATAAGTGGTTATGAGGATAGGGTTGGCGTACTGAAGGGTGAGGAGTGAAAGAGTTCCCGTGTTGTTTTGAAGAAGTAGAAGGGCAACAAGAAGAGGTAGGGAGCCTGCCAGAGTATAAAATAGAAAATAAGTACCTGCGTTTAGTCGTTCTGTTTGGTTCCCCCATCGAGTAATAAGAATTAGCGTGGGGATAAGGGTGGCTTCAAACATAACATAAAATATGATGATCTCTGTGGCGCTGAATGCTAGGATTAGAAAAAATTGTAGCGATGTTAGTAGGGTAATGTACATCCGTTGCCGGTTGATGGGTTCAAGGGCTGTGTGGTTTTGGCTGGCGAGAATCATAAGTGGGAGCAGTCAGCACGTAAGAACTAGTAGAGGGGTGGAGAGGGGGTCTGTTGCCATGTAGGGGCTGAGGCAGGACCAGCCTGTTTCTGAGAGGTTTTTTAGTCAAGTTAAGCTAATCAATGCAATCAGTAGGCTATGTATCAGGGTCGTGGGTCAGAGTCATTTGGCTGGGGCCATTCAGGTGGTTGGGATGAGCATTAGGGTTGGGAGGAGAATTTTTAGCATTGTAGAAGGTTTAAGCTTTGTAGCCGGTCAGTCCCGTGGGTTCGGGCTGTAGCTACTAGGAGAGCGAGGCCTGCGCTTGCTTCACAAGCCGAGAATGCTAATAAGAGCATTGGAGATGCTGAAAAGCTGGTGGTGTTTAGTTGGAGGGTTCATAAGGAAAGAGCAATAAATAGGGAAAGCATCATTCCTTCTAGACATAAGAGGGCGGAGAGAAGGTGAGTTCGATGGAATGCTAGGCCTGTGAGTCCTAGTATAAAGGCTGACGAAAAGGTGAAGTGAACAGGGGTCATTAGGTCATTGTGGACTTTAACCACAAGTTTTTGAGCCGAAATCAAATGTTTTTCTTAAACTAATTACCTACTCGGCTCACTCTAAGCCGCCTTGAAGCCATTCATAAATTAGGCCGAGGGTGAGAAGAACTAGTACGGCTGAGGCTCAAAGAAAGGTTAGTAAGGGAGAGGAGAGTTGGTCTCCTCAGGGGAGGGGGAGAAGAAGAGCAATCTCTAGGTCAAAGAGAAGGAAGAGAATGGCAACCAGGAAGAACCGAAGGGAGAAGGGGAGTCGGGCTGTCCCGAGGGGGTCGAAACCACATTCGTAGGGAGAAAGCTTTTCGTGGTCGGGGCTTATTTGAGGTAGTCAGAAGGATACGATAGCTAGGATAATGGAGAGCGCAATGGCAATAGAAATAATTGTGGTGATTAAATTCATTATCTTTCCTTGGATTTTAACCAAGACCTGGTGATTGGAAGTCACTAATACTTACTTTAGTACTAGAAAGATTATGAGCCTCATCAGTAGATGGAGATATATAGGAAGAGTCAGACGACGTCAACGAAGTGTCAGTATCAGGCAGCTGCCTCGAACCCAAAGTGATGTTCGGATGTAAAGTGATATTGGACTTGGCGGAGAAGGCAGATGGCTAGAAATGTTGAGCCGATGATAACGTGGAGGCCATGGAAGCCGGTTGCTACAAAAAAGGTGGAGCCATAAACGCCGTCTGCAATTGTAAAGGGTGCTTCATAGTACTCTATGCCTTGTAAAAAGGTGAAGTAGAAGCCGAGGAGGATCGTTAACAGTAAAGACTGGATTGCTTGCTTTCGTTCGCCCTCCATAATGCTATGGTGGGCTCAAGTGACTGTTACCCCGGAGGCGAGTAGGACGGCCGTATTAAGAAGGGGGACTTCAAATGGGTCAAGGGTTGTGATGCCCGTCGGGGGTCAGCACCCTCCTAGTTCTGGGGTAGGTGCAAGGCTGGCGTGGTAGAAGGCTCAGAAAAATCCTAGAAAGAAGAAAACTTCGGAGGTGATGAAAAGAATTATACCATAGCGAAGGCCTTTTTGTACGGGGGGTGTGTGGTGGCCTTGGAATGTGCCTTCTCGGACAATGTCTCGTCATCATTGATATATTGTAAGAAGAAGGAGTGCTGTTCCAAGAGTTATTAGTGTTGTAGAGTGGAAGTGGAATCAAATTGCGAGGCCTGATGTCATTAATAGGGCGGCAACTGCGCCTGTTAGAGGTCAGGGGCTGGGGTCGACTATGTGGTATGCGTGTGCTTGGTGGGCCATTAGACGTTTTCTTGAAGGTAGAGGCTTAGAAGAAGAACAAACACGTAGGCCTGAATTATTGCAACGGCGACTTCTAAGAGGGTGAGTAGGAACAGTAGAGTTGCTGTGAGGATTGCTACAGTAGGTATAAGAGGGAGAAGAACAAAGGCGGCTGTGGCGATGAGTTGGATTAGGAGATGTCCGGCTGTTAGGTTAGCAGTCAGTCGTACTCCCAGGGCCAGGGGGCGAATAAACAGGCTGATTGTTTCAATAATAATTAGAACCGGGATTAAGGGGGCGGGAGTCCCTTCTGGGAGGAGGTGTCCTAGGGCAACAGTCGGCTGGTTTCGTATTCCGATAATTACTGTTGCCAGTCAGAGGGGTACAGCAAGGCCCATGTTTAGGGACAGTTGTGTAGTAGGGGTGAAGGTATAAGGGAGGAGGCCTAGTATGTTAAGGGTAATAAGGAAAAGTATTAGGGAGGTTAAAATAAGGGCCCATTTATGGCCCCCTGGGTTAATAGGTAGAAGGAGTTGTTGAGTAAATCGGTTAATAAATCAGCCTTGCAGAGTTAATAAACGGTTATTTAGTCATCGGGCAGATGGAGTGGGGAAGAGAATTCAAGGGAGACTTAGGGCTAGGGCTATTAAGGGGACGCCTAGATATGAGGGGCTCATAAATTGATCAAAGAAGCTTAGTGTCATGGTCAGGTTCAGGGCTCTGTTTTAGGTTTTTCTGTGCTTTGGGGTGTCGGTTCGTTAGGGTAAGAGTGGGCTATAATTTTTGGGGGCAGAATGGTGAGGAAAACTAGTCAGGAAAAGACCAGAATGGCAAATCAGGGGGCAGGATTGAGTTGAGGCATGTCACTAAGGGTGGTCGGGAGTCACCAGTCTTTAGCTTAAAAGGCTAACGCTAGGGCCCTGTTTAGCTTCTTAGCGAAGCGTCTTCAAGTATTAGGGAGGATCAGTTTTCAAAGTGTTCTAGAGGAACTGCTTCAACTACAATGGGCATGAAGCTGTGGTTTGCGCCGCAAATTTCAGAGCATTGTCCGTAAAAGACTCCTGGCCGGGATGCAATGAAGGCTGTTTGGTTTAGGCGGCCGGGGACTGCGTCCATTTTTACACCTAGAGCTGGAACTGCTCACGAGTGAAGGACGTCTTCAGCAGAGACTAGGACTCGAATTGGGGACTCAACCGGGATTACTATTCGATGGTCTGCTTCTAGGAGGCGAAACTGCCCGGGGGTAAGGTCTTGTGTGGGAATTATGTATGAGTCAAAGCCAAGGTCTTCATAATCAGTATACTCGTAACTTCAGTATCATTGGTGGCCCATGGCTTTGATTGTAAGATGAGGGTCGTTGATTTCGTCCATAAGGTAAAGAATCCGAAGAGAGGGGAGGGCAATTAGGATTAGAATAACTGCTGGTAGGATAGTTCAGATGATTTCAATTTCCTGGGAGTCTAAAATATATTTGTTGGTAAGTTTGGTGGAGACCATGGCCACAATAATGTAAAGTACTAGCGTGCTAATTAGAAAGACGATTATTAGGGCGTGGTCGTGGAAATGAAGAAGTTCTTCTATAACAGGGGAAGCTGCATCTTGGAATCCTAGTTGTGAGGGATGTGCCATTAAGTGCCCAAGACACGCGGGGTTCTAACCCACGATTTTGCCTTGACAAGGCAATGTAATATCTGTTTTACTAGTGTCTTATGAAGAAAGTGGCAGAGTGGTTATGTGGTTGGCTTGAAACCAGCCTATGGGGGTTCAATTCCTCCCTTTCTCGATTAGTTCGATTGAACTTGAACGAATGCGGGCTCTTCAAATGTGTGGTAGGGAGGAGGGCAGCCGTGTAGTCATTCTACATTGGTCATGGTTAGTTCTACTGAGAGGACTTCTCGTTTGGCAGCAAATGCTTCTCAGATAATGAAGAGGAACATAATGACTGCCACGAGGGAGATGAGGGAACCAATAGAAGAGACTGTGTTTCATAGGGTATAGGCGTCTGGGTAATCAGAGTATCGCCGAGGCATTCCCGCTAGACCGAGGAAGTGTTGGGGGAAGAAGGTCAGGTTTACGCCAACAAACATAATTCCGAAGTGGATTTTTGTTCAAGTGCTGTGGAGGGTGTACCCTGAGAATAGGGGGAATCAGTGTACAAAGGCAGCAACAATGGCGAACACGGCTCCTATGGACAGTACATAGTGGAAGTGGGCAACTACATAGTATGTATCGTGGAGGACGATGTCTAAGGAGGAGTTGGCTAGGACGATTCCTGTTAGTCCTCCTACTGTAAATAGAAAGATAAACCCAAGGGCTCATAGGAGGGGGGTCTCTCATTTGATTGCGCCTCCATGAAGAGTCGCCAGTCAGCTAAAGACTTTAACTCCGGTCGGGATCGCAATAATTATAGTGGCGGATGTAAAGTAGGCACGTGTGTCTACGTCCATTCCTACTGTAAACATGTGATGTGCTCACACAATAAACCCGAGGAGGCCGATTGCTATCATTGCCCATACCATGCCCATGTAGCCGAAAGGTTCTTTCTTACCAGCATAGTAGGCAACGATGTGTGAAATCATCCCGAACCCTGGAAGAATAAGAATATAGACTTCTGGATGGCCGAAGAATCAGAACAGGTGTTGGTAAAGAATGGGGTCCCCTCCGCCCGCGGGGTCGAAGAAGGTGGTGTTGAGGTTTCGATCTGTTAAGAGCATTGTGATTCCAGCAGCAAGGACTGGAAGTGAGAGGAGGAGCAGGACAGCAGTAATTAGAACAGCCCATACGAAAAGAGGGGTTTGGTATTGGGAAATAGCGGGAGGTTTCATGTTGATGATAGTTGTAATGAAGTTAATGGCCCCCAGGATTGAGGAAATACCTGCTAGGTGCAGGGAGAAAATGGTCAGGTCTACGGATGCTCCCGCATGTGCGAGGTTTCCAGCTAATGGGGGGTAGACAGTTCATCCGGTGCCGGCACCAGCTTCTACTCCAGAGGAGGCAAGAAGGAGAAGGAAAGAGGGAGGGAGGAGTCAAAAGCTCATGTTGTTTATTCGGGGGAATGCTATGTCGGGGGCTCCGATCATGAGGGGGATCAGTCAGTTTCCGAACCCTCCAATCATAATTGGCATTACTATAAAGAAAATCATAACGAATGCGTGCGCCGTAACGATAACATTGTAAATTTGGTCGTCCCCGAGGAGGGCGCCTGGTTGGCTGAGCTCTGCCCGGATGAGCAGACTTAGGGCCGTGCCTACTATTCCGGCTCAAGCACCAAATACTAGATAGAGGGTGCCGATGTCTTTGTGATTAGTCGAGAAGAATCAACGTGTGATTGCCACAGGTAGGATGGCTGAGTTTTTAAGCGGTGGATTGTAGCCCCATAGACAGAGGTTCGAGTCCTCTTCTTACCAAGCCTTGAGGTGTAAACATATCAGATTGCAAATCTGAAGTCGCAAGCTAACTGCTTGCCGGGGCTTTCCCCCGCCTCCTAGTTTTATCAGGCGGGGGAAAGGTAGATGGATGCTCGCTGGTTTGAGCGCTTAGCTGTTAACTAAGAGTTTGCAGGATCGAGGCCTGCCTATCTAGAAAGGCTTTAGCTTAATTAAAGTGTCTGTTTTGCATGCAGGAGATGTGGGGTAATGTCCCGCAAGTCTTACAGGGACTGGGAGATTCTCACTCCCACTGAGGGCTTTGAAGGCCCTTGGTCTAGATGTTAGCCTAAGTCTCTTAGAGGGTCAGTAGTGCAATTGCTGCGGGGGCGAGGGGTAACAGTGAGATGGTGGCCATGGTTGAAACAGCTAGAGGCAGTGTGAGTTGTGAGGATGGGAGCCGTCAGGGGGTAGTACCGGTTGAAGTGTTAGGGGAGATAGTAAGGGTTATTGCGTATGAGAGGCGTAGATAAAAGTACAGGCTTAGGAGGGCGGTTAGTGCTGCGATTGTGGCTGTGGGGGCTAGGTCTTGCTTGGTGAGTTCTTGTAAAATAAGCCATTTTGGTATAAATCCCGTTAGCGGGGGGAGACCTCCTAGGGAGAGGAGAAGCAAGGGCGTCAAGGAGGTAAGTGCAGGGGCTTTCGTTCAGGAGGTGGCGAGGGCGTTTACAGTGGTTGATTTGTTTAGCTTAAAGACGAGGAATGTTGCGAATGTCATAATAAAGTATGTAAGCAGGGTAAGGAATGTGAGGGAAGGGGAGAACTGTAGAATAAGCACTATTCACCCAAGGTGAGCGATTGAAGAGTAAGCTAGGATTTTCCGGAGTTGGGTTTGGTTCAAGCCGCCTCAGCCCCCAACAAGGGTCGATGCAAGCCCTAGTACCACCAGGGCGGTTGAGTTGGTTGGCTGAATCTGTAGGAGGAGGGCGAAGGGGGCAAGTTTTTGTCATGTAGACAAGATTAGGCCTGTGGTAAGGTCGAGACCCTGAAGAACTTCGGGGAGTCATGAGTGTAGGGGGGCAAGGCCAATTTTTAGTGCCAGGGCGATGGTAATTATGGTGATGGGGAGGGGGTGAGACATTTGTTGAATGTCTCATTGTCCGGTTAGTCATGCATTGGTGGTGCTAGCAAATAGCAGCATAGCAGCTGCTGTGGCTTGGGTAAGAAAATATTTGGTGGTGGCTTCTACTGCCCGGGGATGATGATGTTGGGCTATAAGTGGGATGATGGCAAGGGTATTCATTTCAAGTCCCATTCAGGCGAGTAGTCAGTGGGAGCTTGCAAATGTAATTGTAGTTCCTAGGCCTAGTCCAAATAGCAGGGTGGCTAAGATGTACGGGTTCATTAGTAAAGGAAGGATTTTAACCAACATGTTTGGGGTATGGGCCCAAAAGCTTGAGTTAGCTGACTTTACTAGGAAGTGGTGTAGTGGAAGCACTGAGAGTTTTGGTCTCTCCAGTAAGGGTTCAAGTCCTTTCTTTCTAAGGAGCTGGGGGGACTTTAACCCCCATAATTCACTCTATCAAAGTGGCCCTTTGCTTCAGGCACGGCTCCGGGGTTATAACTGAGGGGGTAGGCCTGCAAATGCGATGGGAAGAGCTAGGTGTCAAATAACTAGGGCTAGTGTTAATGGAAGGAAGTTCTTTCAGATTAGGTGCATGAGTTGGTCGTAGCGAAATCGGGGGTAAGAGGCCCGTACTCACAGGAATACAATAGAAAGCAGAGCTGCTTTGGTCATTAGGTTTACTGCGGTAAGCTCGGGCAGTGTGGGGATGTGGGAGGCCCCTAGGAATAAAGTGGCGGAAAGCGTATTTATAAGCAAAATATTAGCGTACTCTGCCAGAAAAAATAGAGCGAAGGGTCCCCCTGCATACTCTACGTTAAAGCCGGAGACGAGTTCGGATTCTCCTTCGGTTAGGTCGAAAGGGGCTCGATTGGTCTCTGCCAAGGTGGAAATATATCATATCGCAGCTAGGGGTCAGGCGGGTACGATTAGTCAGATGCTTTCTTGAGCAATATTGAAGGTCTGTAGTGTAAAACCCCCCGTAAAAATAATTGCGTTTAAGAGAATAAGACCCAGACTGACTTCATAGGAGATGGTTTGGGCTACGGCTCGTAGTGCCCCAATGAGGGCGTATTTCGAGTTGGATGCCCACCCTGACCCAAGAATGGAATAGACTGCGAGGCTGGAGAGAGCTAAGATAAAGAGGATGCCAAGGTTAAGGTCAATCACCGGATATGGGAGGGGCATTGGGGCTCATAGTGTGAGTGCAAGGGTGAGGGCGAGTATCGGGGTTAGAAGGAATAGTAGAGGAGAAGAGGTGGATGGTCGTACGGGTTCTTTGATAAAAAGTTTTACCCCGTCGGCGATGGGTTGAAGGAGGCCGAAAGGCCCTACGATGTTCGGCCCTTTTCGCAATTGTATATAGCCTAGGACTTTTCGTTCAAGAAGGGTTAGGAAAGCTACGGCTAGGAGGACTGGAACAATGAATGCCAGGGGGTTAATGATGTGTGTGATGAGTGTTGAAATCATAGTTAAGGAGAGGACTTGAACCTCTGTGGAAAGGGCTTAGGCCTTTTGCAATGACCGGGCTCTGCCACCTTAACATGCCATTTTCTTGGGCACGGGGACATGCCCTTTCGCCTTCTTTAGTTGTTTTCATCAGGTGAGGGGGAGGCTTACCTCAAGCATAGGCCTCTTCTTTTCGGTCCTTTCGTACTAGAAAAGATCATATCATAGATAGAAACTGACCTGGATTACTCCGGTCTGAACTCAGATCACGTAGGACTTTAATCGTTGAACAAACGAACCCTTAATAGCGGCTGCACCATTAGGATGTCCTGATCCAACATCGAGGTCGTAAACCCCCTTGTCGATATGGGCTCTAAAAGGGGATTGCGCTGTTATCCCTAGGGTAACTCGGTCCGTTGATCGGCGTAGCCGGATCTTGTTGGTCAGAAATTCTGTTGACTAGAGCGGAGGCTCGTAGCTGTAGGAGGGGTACTCCCAATCCACATGGGGGTTTTGTATTTCCCCGCGGTCGCCCCAACCAAAGACATTAGGGCAGGGCTCACTTGGTTTGGCCCTTTGTCTAGGGGTGTTTAACGTGATCTGCTTTAGTGTCTAAAGCTCCATAGGGTCTTCTCGTCTTATGTGTCTATCCCCGCTTCTGCACGGGGAGATCAATTTCATTGACTTGAAAGAGGAGACAGTCAAGCCCTCGTCGTGCCATTCATACAGGTCTCCATTTAAAAGACAAGTGATTGCGCTACCTTCGCACGGTCAAAATACCGCGGCCGTTAAACTTATAGTCACAGGGCAGGCAGGACCTCTTATTCGTTAGTTTTGCAAGAGGCGATGTTTTTGGTAAACAGGCGAGGCTTTTGGTGTTTGCCGAGTTCCTTCTCTTTCTTTTAGTCTTTCCTTAAAGGCACACCAGTGTGGGGTTAACGGTTAATAATTGGACGATTTTCTTGTAGTTTAGTGTGTCGTTCAGTGCCCTCTTTGGTTGGGGCCGTTAAGGTTCGGTGGGGGGTCCGTTCCGATTTACACTTGTGCGAGGAGAGAGGGGGAGGGCTCTCTTATTACTCATATTAGCATGATCACTCCCATGTCTGCATGGGATGGCCCGTTAGGTTTAGGGGGATAAGATTAAATTATCAGGATTAAAGGGGTATGAGGTATGTCCGAGCTTTAACGCTTTCTGTTGGGATGGCTGCTTTTAGGCCCACCAAAACATTGTACCTTGTTTTTATTATGATCTTTACCCTCCTGGGAAAGTTGTTTCTTGTATCAAAGGGGCTGTACCTCCTTTGACTAACTCTCTAAGTTTCTTTGGGTGTCAAAAGGGGTTAGGACGTAAGTTGAGTAAAGAAGCTTAGAGGCTGAACTTCTATCCAATTCTCAGGCAACCAGCTATAACTAAGTTCGGTAGGTCTGTCACCTCTACTCAAAGTTCTTCCCACTCTTTTGCCACAGAGACGGGTTTGCCCTATTAATAGGCTGCCTTGAAGTAGCTCCCTTAGTTTCGGGGGTTCAAACTAAAGTGCTCTTTGCTTGGATGTTACTGGCTAAATCATGATGCAAAAGGTACGAGATAGCATCTCTGCTTCTTTTGGCTTTACTGGGTTATTTCACTTCTCTTTCAGCGTTCCCTTGCGGTACTTTCTCTGTTGCGCCACGGCTCCTTTTCTATCGCCTATACTAAGGGGGTAAAATGGTTTGTTTGTTGTGTGTCAGTGTGTTTGGGGGTATAGATAATGGTTTATTGGTTTTGGTTGTGGGGGCTAGCTATTGGGCATCAGGGTAATCCGACTTGCACGGATGACTTCTCAGTGTAAGGGAGATGCTTTTCTATCTTAGCTATACTCTGATTTTTCCAAGTGCACCTTCCGGTACACTTACCATGTTACGACTTGCCTCCCCTTTGCAGTTATAGTGTTTTATTTACTTTAGTTCGTTAGCTCGGGGAGAGTGACGGGCGGTGTGTGCGCGCTTCAGGGCCAATTTCAGCGGAACGCTCTATTTTCCGCTTACTGCTAAATCCTCCTTCAGATGTGTATTTCAGTACATCGTCCGTATTCACTGTATTAGGGAATGTAGCCCATTTCTTCCCCCTCCATGCGCTACACCTCGACCTGACGTTTTGGGTTGTGCCAATTTTGCTTACTATAAGGCCTTCACAGGGTAAGCTGACGACGGTGGTATATAGGCGGGAAAAACAAGGAAGGGTGAGGTTGAACGGGGGTTATCGGTTCTAGAACAGGCTCCTCTAGGTGGATCTAAAGCACCGCCAAGTCCTTTGGGTTTTAAGCTGATGCTCGTAGTACCCGGGCGGATAACAATTGTAGGGTGTTATCAATGTTTATGGCTAGGCATAGTGGGGTATCTAATCCCAGTTTGTACCCTAGCTTTCGTGGGTTCAGATAATATAAAGCTACTTTCGTGGTTGAACTTCATACCTTCGGGTGCGTATAACAGCTTTGAAGGTGTTCGGCTTTAGTCTTAAATTTACCCTAACCACTCTTTACGCCGGTGTCTAACAACTTGGGTCTCTCGTATAACCGCGGTGGCTGGCACGAGTTTTACCGACCCTCTTAGCTTTAACTAAGTCAAGTTTTCACTTATGGCTTAATGTTTATCACTGCTGAGTTCCCTTGAGGGTGTGGCTAAGCAAGGTGTCATGGGCTATGATTATGTGCCTGATACCAGCTCCTTGTTCCCAGGCGGGGAACTGTAGGGCATTCTCACAGGGGTGCGGATACTTGCATGTGTAAGTTTAGCTAGAGTTGATAGTAAAGTCAGGACCAAACCTTTGTGCTTGCGGAGCTTTCTAGGGCTCATCTTAACATCTTCAGTGTCATGCTTTACTTAAGCTACGCTAGC